TAATCAATTTTTTTCTATTTCATTCATATTTCTATAATTTTTTTTTTATTTTTTGAGTTGGGATATAATATATAATATATATAATAGAATTTCTATTTCAAAATTAGAACATACTAATTGAATATCATAATGATTTAATCATAATGATTTAATTGAATTAAATTGAATAATGAATGAAATTAAAAAAAAATGAAAAATAATAATTAATAAAAATTAGAATATTCATATATTTTTATTTTTTTTATTTGTTTTCTCGATTGTATTCTTTTTTCAACACGAATATTGACAACAGTGTATCAAACAAATATAATCCGATCGTGAATAAATGGATCGATTTACTCATGTTACATAGGTTTTTTTGACTTCATCAAATGGTGGATTCGTTGGATTTTGTTTGATACAAACAAGAAGTTTTTTGGGGGAAATATTAAATAAAATTAAAATAATGTATAAAATAATGTATAACATAGTAGTAGACAAAGAAGTGGTCTATCATTTTTTCTTTTTTTTTCTTTCTATATTTTCCATTTTTATGTAATATTTTATTTGATTAGAGAATTCCATTTTTTTGTTTTTATTGCGATTGGATATACACATCTTTTTTTTTATTTGATTAGGGTTGCTAACTCAATGGTAGAGTACTCGGCTTTTAAGTGCGACTCCATTTTTTACACATTTCTATGAACGAATTGGTTCATCCATACCATCGGTAGGGTTTGTAAGACCACGACTGATCCAGAAAGGAATGAATGGAAAAAGCAGCATGTCGTATCAATGGCGAATTCTAAAAATCTTTCATTCGTATTGGACCCGGCCCACATTTTTGTTTGAATTGTTGGCTCGGAACAAATGAATTCAGTTGGGTTGAATTAATAAAGGGATAGAGCTTATCTGCTCCAATTATAGGGAAACAAAAAGCAACGAGCTTTCATTTTTTATTTGAATGATTACCCCATCTAATTATACGTTAAAAAAAAATTAGTGCTTGCTGTGGAAAAAGTTTTTCCCACGAATGGATTTTGGATTTTTGTTATGAGTCCTAACTATTAGCTATTCTCCATTATGTTTTGGGGTAGCGATAAATGTGTAGAAGAAAGAGTATATTGATAAAGATATTTTTTTTCCAAAATCAAAAGAGCGATTGGTCCAAAAAATAAAGGATTTCTAACTAGCTTGTTGTCCTAGAACAATTAGATGGAACAAGCGAGGAGAGATAGTCCATTGATGGGTTTTACTTGTTTTCTAGGTATCTATTCATATTTTTTGTTTTTTCTTGGAATTCGGATATATAATAGAATACCCTGTTTTGACTGTATCGCACTATGTATCATTTGATAATCCAATGAATCTCCGATCCTTTGACCAAATAGAATTTATAAAATAAAATGAAGGAATATCAAGTATATTTAGAACGAGATAGATCTCGCCAACAGGACTTCCTATACCCACTTATTTTTCGGGAGTATATTTATGGACTTGCTTATAGTCATGATTTTAATAGATCCAGTTTTGTGGAAAATGTGGGTTATGACAATAAATTTAGTTTACTAATTGTAAAACGTTTAATTACTCGAATGTATCAACAGAATCATTTGATCATTTCTGCTAATGATTCTAACAAAAATCTATTTTTGGGGTATAATAAGAATCTTTATTCTCAAATAATATCAGAGGGTTTTGCCATCGTCGTGGAAATCCCATTTTTCCTACAATTAAGCTCTTCCTTAGAGGAGGCGGAAATCGTAAAATCTTATCAAAATTTGCGATCAATTCATTCCGTTTTTCCCTTTTTGGAAGATAAATTTACATATTTAAATTATGTGTCAGATATACGAATACCCTATCCTATCCATCTGGAAATCTTAGTTCAAATCCTTCGATATTGGGTGAAAGATGCCCCTTTTTTTCATTTATTACGGTTGTTTCTTTATCATTTTTGTAATTGGAATAGTTTTAGTACTCCAAAATATACTTTTTCAAAAAGTAATCCAAGATTATTCTTGTTCCTCTATAATTTTTATGTATGTGAATATGAATCTATCTTCCTTTTTCTACGTAAAAAATCCTCTCATTTACGATTAAAATCTTTTAGCGTTTTTTTTGAGCGAATCTTTTTTTATGCAAAAAGAGAACATCTTGTAGAAGTTTTTGCTAAGGATTTTTCGTCTACCTTAACATTCTTCAATGATCCTCTCATTCATTATGTTAGATATCAAGGAAAATCTATTCTGGCTTCAAAGAATGGGCCTCTTGTGATGAATAAATGGAAACACTATTTTATCCATTTATGGCAATGTTTTTTTGATATTTGGTCTCAACCAGGAACGATCCATATAAACCAATTATCCGAACATTCATTTCACCTTTTAGGCTATTTTTCAAATGTTCGGTTAAATCGTTCAGTGGTACGGAGTCAAATGCTGCAAAATACATTTCTAATCGAAATTGTTAGCAAAAAACTTGATATAATAGTTCCAATTATTCCTCTAATTAGATCATT